GCTAGCGTAGCTTAATATAAAGCATAGCACTGAAGATGCTAAGATGAGTCCTAAGAAACTCCGCATGCACAAAGGCATGGTCCCGACCTTATTATCAGCTCTAACCCAACTTACACATGCAAGTCTCCGCAGCCCAGTGAATATGCCCTCAATCCCCCTCCCCGGGGACGAGGAGCGGGCATCAGGCACAAATATTAGCCCAAGACGCCTAGCCAAGCCACACCCCCAAGGGAATTCAGCAGTGATAAACATTAAGCCATGAGTGAAAACTTGACTCAGTTAGTGTTAAGAGGGCCGGTAAAACTCGTGCCAGCCACCGCGGTTAGACGAGAGGCCCTAGTTGATATTACAACGGCGTAAAGGGTGGTTAAGGATAGATAAGATAAAGCCAAATGGCCCCTTGGCCGTCATACGCTTCTAGGTGTCCGAGGCCCCACACACGAAAGTAGCTTTAATAAACCAACCTGACCCCACGAAAGCTGAGAAACAAACTGGGATTAGATACCCCACTATGCTCAGCCGTAAACTCAGACATCCAACTACAATTAGATGTCCGCCAGGGTACTACGAGCATCAGCTTAAAACCCAAAGGACCTGACGGTGTCTCAGACCCCCTTAGAGGAGCCTGTTCTAGAACCGATAACCCCCGTTTAACCTCACCACTTCTAGTCACCCCAGCCTATATACCGCCGTCGTCAGCTTACCCTGTGAAGGATATAAAAGTAAGCAAAATGGGCACAACCCAGAACGTCAGGTCGAGGTGTAGCGCATGAGGTGGGAAGAAATGGGCTACATTTTCTATTATAGAATATTACGAACATGCACCATGAAACAGTGCTTGAAGGAGGATTTAATAGTAAAAGGGAAATAGAGTGCCCCTTTGAACCCGGCTCTGAGACGCGTACACACCGCCCGTCACTCTCCCCTGTCTAAACGCATCGAAAATACCTAATATGTTAGCACTGACAAGGGGAGGCAAGTCGTAACACGGTAAGTGTACCGGAAGGTGCACTTGGATCAAACCCAGGGCGTGGCTGAGTCAGTCAAGCATCTCACTTACACCGAGAAGACATCCATGCAAACTGGATCACCCTGAGCCAAACAGCTAGCTTGACCACCCAATAACTAGACAATGTAAATAAAATAAAATAAGCCCAACACCAAAAACTAAACCATTCTTTTACCTGAGTACGGGAGACGGAAAAGGTCCCACCAAAGCAATAGAAATAGTACCGCAAGGGAAAGCTGAAAGAGAAATGAAACAACCCATATAAGCACAAAAAAGCAAAGATTAAACCTTGTACCTTTCGCATCATGATTTAGCCAGTACACCCAAGCAAAGAGACCTTTAGTTTGAAACCCCGAAACCAGGTGAGCTACCCCGAGACAGCCTATTAAGGGCCAACCCGTCTCTGTGGCAAAAGAGTGGGAAGAACTCCGGGTAGAAGTGACAGACCTACCGAACCTGGTGATAGCTGGTTGCCTAAGAAATGAATAGAAGTTCAGCCTCGCGCTCCTCCGATCAAAATATGAATAAGACTAAGAGAAACACACGAGAGTTAGTTGAAGGGGGTACAGCCCCTTTAACAAAGGACACAACCTTTAAAGGAGGATAAAGATCATAATACATAAAACATACTGTTCTAGTGGGCCTAAAAGCAGCCACCTAAACAGAAAGCGTTAAAGCTCAGACAGAAAGAAGTTTTATTATCCTGACAAAAAATCTTATTCCCCTAATACTATTAGGCCAACCCATGCCTACATGGAAGAGACTATGCTAAAATGAGTAACAAGAAGGCCCGCCCTTCTCCAAGCACAAGTGTAAGCCAAATCGGACCAACCATTGGCAACTAACGAACTCAACCCAAGAGAGTAATGTGAACTACAAATAAAGCCAAGAAGACCACACAACTAAACCATCGTTACCCCCACACTGGAGTGCCATTAAAGGAAAGACTAAAAGAAAAGGAAGGAACTCGGCAAACACAAGCCTCGCCTGTTTACCAAAAACATCGCCTCCTGCAACACAACCAAGTATAGGAGGTCCAGCCTGCCCAGTGACCACAAGTTCAACGGCCGCGGTATTTTGACCGTGCAAAGGTAGCGCAATCACTTGTCTTTTAAATAGAGACCTGTATGAATGGCTAAACGAGGGCTTAACTGTCTCCCCTTTCAAGTCAGTGAAATTGATCTACCCGTGCAGAAGCGGGTATAATGATACAAGACGAGAAGACCCTTTGGAGCTTAAGGTACAAAACTCAACCACGTCAAGCAACTTAATAAAAAGCAAAAACCTTGTGGGATATGATATTTTACCTTCGGTTGGGGCGACCACGGAGGAAAGAAAAGCCTCCAAGTGGACTGGGAAAACTTCCTAAAGCCAAGAGAGACATCTCTAAGCCACAGAACATCTGACCAAACATGATCCGGCAACAAAGCCGATCAACGAACCAAGTTACCCTAGGGATAACAGCGCAATCCTCTCCCAGAGTCCATATCGACGAGGGGGTTTACGACCTCGATGTTGGATCAGGACATCCTAATGGTGCAGCCGCTATTAAGGGTTCGTTTGTTCAACGATTAAAGTCCTACGTGATCTGAGTTCAGACCGGAGCAATCCAGGTCAGTTTCTATCTGTAACGCTACTTTTCCTAGTACGAAAGGATCGGAAAAGAGGGGCCTATACTTAAAGCACGCCCCACCCCTAATTTATGAAAACAAATAAATAAAGTAAAGGGAGAGCCAAAATCCCAGCCGGCCAAAATAAGGACATACTGGGGTGGCAGAGCATGGTAAATTGCGAAAGGCCTAAGCCCTTTTAGCCAGAGGTTCAAATCCTCTTCCCAGTTTATGCTAAACATCCTAATCACACACCTAATTAACCCCCTAGCCTACATTGTCCCAGTACTTCTGGCAGTAGCCTTTCTGACACTAATTGAACGAAAGGTGCTAGGATATATGCAGCTACGGAAGGGGCCAAATGTGGTAGGACCCTATGGGCTATTACAGCCCATTGCCGATGGTGTGAAACTATTTATTAAAGAGCCCGTTCGCCCATCCACATCATCTCCATTTCTATTTCTAGCCGCCCCAATGCTTGCATTAACCCTGGCCATGACCCTGTGAGCACCCATACCCATGCCCCACCCGGTAACTGATCTTAATTTAGGGATCTTGTTCATCCTAGCCCTGTCAAGCCTTGCAGTATACTCAATCCTTGGATCGGGCTGAGCATCTAATTCAAAATACGCATTAATCGGGGCCCTCCGGGCCGTGGCCCAAACTATCTCCTATGAAGTCAGCCTGGGGTTAATCCTCCTCTCCGTAATTATTTTTTCAGGGGGGTATACCCTGCAAACATTTAATATTACCCAAGAAAGCATTTGATTGCTCGTACCCGCCTGGCCCTTAGCTGCAATATGATATATCTCAACACTAGCCGAAACAAACCGGGCACCGTTTGATCTCACGGAGGGGGAGTCAGAGCTAGTGTCTGGTTTTAATGTAGAATATGCAGGGGGGCCCTTCGCACTATTTTTCCTAGCCGAATACGCTAACATCCTTCTAATAAACACCCTTTCAGCCGTACTATTCCTAGGGGCCTCACATATCCCCAGCATCCCCGAACTTACAACAATTAATCTCATAACCAAAGCCGCACTATTATCCGTTGTATTCCTATGAGTACGAGCCTCGTACCCACGGTTCCGGTATGACCAACTAATACACCTAGTCTGAAAAAATTTCCTCCCCCTCACACTCGCCTTCGTGCTATGACACACCGCCCTGCCGATCGCACTGGCGGGACTCCCCCCACAACTGTAACTGGGGAACTGTGCCTGAGTACCCAAGGACCACTTTGATAGAGTGATTTACAGGGGTTAAAATCCCCTCAGTTCCTAGAAAGAAGGGAATTGAACCCATGCTCAAGAGATCAAAACTCTTGGTGCTTCCTTTACACCACTTTCTATGGGCGGGGTCAGCTAATAAAGCTTTCGGGCCCATACCCCGAACATGACGGTTAGAATCCCTCCTCCGCCAATGAATCCATACGTACTTACAATCCTGTTATCCAGCCTAGGACTAGGAACTACCCTAACCTTTGCTAGCTCCCACTGACTTCTAGCTTGGATAGGCCTAGAAATTAATACGCTGGCAATCACCCCCCTAATAGCGCAACATCACCACCCCCGTGCAGTAGAAGCAACCACAAAATACTTCTTAACCCAAGCCACTGCGGCAGCAATAATCCTATTTGCAAGCACAACAAATGCCTGAATAACAGGGGAGTGAAGCATCAACGACTTGTCAAACCCTATCGCCAGTACAATGTTCGTGGCCGCCCTAGCACTTAAAATTGGACTCGCACCAATACACTTCTGAATGCCAGAGGTCCTACAAGGGTTAGATCTACTTACAGGCCTGATCCTATCCACCTGACAAAAACTTGCCCCATTCGCACTAATCATCCAAACAGCACAAACCATTGATCCGCTACTACTGACACTGTTAGGAGCCGCATCCACATTAGTGGGCGGATGAGGAGGACTAAACCAAACCCAGCTACGAAAAGTCCTAGCCTACTCATCAATCGCCCACATAGGGTGGATGATTATTGTAATCCAATACGCCCCCCAACTTACCCTAATCGCACTAGGAACATACATTATTATGACCTCCGCAGCATTCCTGACCCTAAAAATATCACTGACAACCAAAATTAGCACGCTTGCAACAACCTGATCAAAGAGCCCTGTGTTAGCATCAACAACCGCCCTGGTCTTACTCTCGCTAGGAGGCCTTCCCCCACTCACAGGATTCATACCAAAATGGATAATTCTACAAGAGCTAGCAAAACAAGACCTCCCCCTCATCGCCACAATTATAGCTCTGACCGCACTCATTAGCCTATACTTCTACTTACGACTATGCTACGCAATAACGTTAACCGTCTCCCCCCACACAACCAACTCCATTACCCCCTGACGGACCCAAACAACCCAAGTCTCCTTGCCCCCAGCCTTATTTATTGTGTTTACCCTAGGATTACTGCCGATTACCCCAGCCGTCCTAATACTAACTACCTAGGGACTTAGGATAATATTAGACCAAAAGCCTTCAAAGCTCTAAGTAGAAGTGAAAATCTTCTAGTCCCTGATTAAGGCCTACAAGGAATTAACTTACATCTCCTGATTGCAAATCAGACGCTTTAATTAAGCTAAGGCCTTACTAGATGGGAAGGCCTCGATCCTACAAACTCTTAGTTAACAGCTAAGCGCTCAAACCAGCGAGCATCCATCTACTCTCCCCGCCGCCTGCCTCAGTGAGGCGGGGAAAGCCCCGGCAGAGTATTAGTCTGCGTCTTCAGATTTGCAATCCGATATGTTCTTCACCACGGGGCTGATAGGAAGAGGACTTAAACCTCTGTCTTCGGGGCTACAACCCACCGCCTAAGCACTCGGCCACCCTACCTGTGGCAATCACGCGCTGATTCTTCTCTACTAACCACAAAGACATTGGCACCCTTTATCTTGTATTTGGTGCCTGAGCCGGAATAGTAGGAACCGCCTTAAGCCTCCTCATTCGGGCTGAACTAAGCCAACCCGGGTCGCTTCTAGGTGATGACCAAATTTACAATGTAATCGTTACTGCTCACGCCTTCGTAATAATTTTCTTTATAGTAATGCCCATTCTTATTGGGGGGTTTGGAAACTGACTTGTCCCACTAATAATTGGAGCCCCCGACATAGCATTCCCACGAATAAATAACATAAGCTTCTGATTACTACCCCCATCATTCCTACTGCTGCTGGCTTCTTCTGGTGTTGAGGCCGGGGCCGGGACAGGATGAACAGTATACCCACCCCTTGCAGGAAACCTAGCTCACGCGGGGGCATCAGTAGACCTAACAATTTTCTCCCTCCACTTAGCAGGTATTTCATCAATTCTAGGGGCAATCAATTTCATCACCACAACTATTAATATGAAACCCCCAGCCATCTCCCAATACCAAACACCCCTATTCGTATGATCCGTCCTTGTAACCGCCGTGCTACTTCTCCTCTCATTACCTGTTTTAGCTGCTGGAATTACAATACTACTAACAGATCGAAACCTCAACACTACATTCTTTGATCCGGCAGGAGGAGGGGACCCGATCCTTTATCAACACTTATTCTGATTCTTTGGACACCCCGAGGTTTATATCCTAATCCTTCCAGGATTTGGGATTATTTCTCACGTTGTAGCTTACTACTCAGGTAAAAAAGAACCATTCGGGTACATGGGAATAGTCTGAGCTATAATGGCTATTGGCCTTCTAGGATTTATTGTGTGGGCCCACCACATATTCACTGTCGGGATGGACGTAGACACTCGTGCATACTTTACATCTGCAACAATAATTATCGCGATCCCAACAGGTGTGAAAGTATTTAGCTGATTAGCCACACTTCATGGAGGATCAATCAAATGAGAAACACCCATACTATGAGCCCTCGGATTCATTTTCCTATTTACAGTGGGAGGACTCACAGGAATTGTCCTATCTAACTCATCACTTGACATTGTCCTTCATGACACTTACTACGTGGTTGCACACTTCCATTACGTACTATCGATGGGTGCTGTATTTGCCATTATATCAGCCTTTGTGCACTGATTCCCCCTACTAACTGGCTATACTCTTCACAGCACCTGAACGAAAATTCACTTCGGAGTTATATTTATTGGAGTCAATCTTACGTTCTTCCCACAACACTTCCTAGGGCTAGCGGGCATGCCACGACGATACTCTGATTACCCAGATGCCTATGCCCTATGAAATACAGTGTCATCCATCGGATCATTAATTTCTTTAGTAGCGGTTATTATGTTCCTATTTATCTTATGAGAAGCCTTTGCCGCTAAACGAGAGGTGCTATCTGTAGAACTAACAATAACAAACGTAGAATGGCTTCACGGCTGCCCCCCTCCTTACCACACATACGAGGAACCAGCATTTGTTCAAATTCAATCAAATTAACGAGAAAGGGAGGAATTGAACCCCCATATGCTGGTTTCAAGCCAGCCACATAACCACTCTGTCACTTTCTTCTAAAGACATTAGTAAAATGTAAATTACACCACCTTGTCAAGGTGAAATTGTAGGTTAAACCCCTGCATGTCTTAGGCCCAAAGCTTAATGGCACATCCAACACAACTAGGATTCCAAGACGCGGCATCACCCGTTATAGAAGAACTTCTTCACTTCCACGACCATGCACTAATAATTGTATTCCTAATTAGCACCTTAGTATTATATATTATTGTTGCAATGGTATCCACCAAGCTTACTAATAAATATATTTTAGACTCCCAAGAAATTGAAATTGTATGAACTATTTTACCAGCTGTCATTTTAGTGCTAATTGCCTTACCCTCCCTTCGCATTCTATATCTTATAGACGAAATTAATGACCCCCACCTGACAATTAAAGCGATGGGACATCAATGATACTGAAGCTACGAGTATACAGATTATGAAAACTTAGGCTTTGACTCTTATATAGTACCAACCCAAGACCTTACCCCAGGGCAATTCCGACTTCTAGAAACGGACCACCGAATAGTTGTCCCAATAGAATCCCCAATTCGTGTTTTAGTGTCCGCTGAAGACGTACTACACTCCTGAACTGTCCCATCCCTGGGTGTAAAAATGGACGCAGTCCCAGGACGACTTAATCAAACCGCTTTTATCGCCTCCCGCCCAGGGGTATTTTATGGACAGTGCTCTGAAATCTGCGGGGCCAACCACAGCTTTATACCTATCGTAGTTGAAGCAGTCCCGCTAGAACACTTTGAAAACTGATCTTCACTAATACTAGAAGACGCCTCGCTAGGAAGCTAAATATTGGACAAAGCATTGGCCTTTTAAGCCAAAGATTGGTGATTCCTAACCACCTCTAGTGAAATGCCACAATTAACCCCCGGCCCTTGATTCGCAATTTTAGTGTTTTCCTGATTAATTTTCTTAACTATTATTCCAACTAAAATCTTAAACCATATTTCACCAAACGAACCAACCCCAGTAAGTGCTGAAAAACACAAAACTGAGTCCTGAGACTGACCATGATAGTAAGCTTCTTCGATCAATTTGCAAGCCCATCATACCTGGGAATTCCACTAATTGCGATCGCAATTGCACTCCCCTGAGTACTCTACCCAACCCCCTCATCTCGATGAATTAATAATCGACTCATTACGATTCAAGGGTGGTTTATTAATCGGTTCACAAATCAACTGATGCTGCCACTAAATGTAGAAGGACATAAATGAGCACTATTACTAGCCTCATTAATGATCTTCCTAATTACAACTAATATACTAGGCCTACTCCCATACACCTTTACACCTACAACACAACTATCGCTCAATATGGGGTTCGCCGTACCACTATGGCTCGCTACAGTGATTATCGGAATACGAAATCAACCAACAGTCGCCCTAGGACACCTCCTGCCAGAAGGGACGCCCATTCCACTGATCCCTGTACTAATTATTATCGAAACAATTAGCCTATTTATCCGACCCCTAGCCCTAGGGGTTCGACTCACAGCTAACCTAACCGCAGGTCACCTGCTAATTCAACTCATCGCCACAGCCGTATTTGTTCTTCTACCAATAATACCAACAGTAGCAATCTTAACTGCTGCCGTACTCTTTCTACTCACATTACTAGAAGTTGCAGTAGCAATAATCCAAGCCTATGTATTTGTACTCCTTCTAAGCCTTTACTTACAAGAAAACGTTTAATGGCCCACCAAGCACATGCCTATCATATAGTTGACCCAAGCCCATGACCACTGACCGGAGCTATCGCTGCCCTACTAATAACATCCGGTTTAGCAATCTGATTCCACTTTCACTCAACAACACTTATAACTTTAGGAATAGTTCTTCTACTTCTCACCATATACCAATGATGACGTGATATTATCCGAGAGGGGACCTTCCAAGGCCACCACACACCCCCAGTGCAAAAGGGGCTGCGATACGGAATAATTCTATTTATCACCTCCGAAGTATTCTTTTTCCTCGGGTTCTTTTGAGCCTTCTACCACTCAAGCTTAGCACCAACACCGGAGCTGGGAGGATGTTGACCCCCCACAGGAATTACTCCACTAGACCCCTTTGAAGTACCTCTCCTCAATACAGCCGTACTACTAGCATCAGGGGTTACAGTAACATGAGCCCACCACAGCATTATGGAGGGGGAACGAAAACAAGCCATTCAGTCTTTAGCACTAACTATTCTACTAGGGTTCTATTTTACCGCGCTCCAAGCCATAGAATACTATGAAGCACCCTTCACAATCGCAGACGGGGTTTACGGCTCAACATTCTTCGTAGCCACAGGATTCCACGGACTACACGTCATTATTGGATCAACCTTCTTAGCAGTATGCCTTCTACGTCAAATCCAGTACCACTTTACATCTGAACACCATTTTGGCTTTGAAGCCGCTGCCTGATACTGACACTTCGTCGACGTAGTATGACTATTCCTCTACGTGTCTATCTATTGATGAGGCTCATATCTTTCTAGTATTAAAGTTAGTACAAGTGACTTCCAATCACACAGTCTTGGTTAAACCCCAAGGAGAGATAATGAATCTAATTATAACTATCTTAATTATTACAATAACCCTATCCTTAATTCTAGCAATCGTGTCTTTTTGATTACCACAAATAAACCCCGATGCAGAAAAATTATCACCATATGAGTGTGGGTTTGACCCACTAGGATCCGCCCGCCTACCATTTTCCCTGCGCTTCTTCCTGGTAGCAATCCTATTTCTTCTCTTCGACCTAGAAATTGCCCTCCTCCTCCCACTACCATGAGGAGACCAACTCCACAACCCCACCGGAACATTCTTCTGAGCCACAACAGTCCTAATTTTACTGACCTTAGGACTAATCTATGAATGAACTCAAGGCGGCTTAGAATGAGCGGAATAGGGAGTTAGTCCAAAATAAGACCTCTGATTTCGGCTCAGAAAATCGTGGTTTAATTCCACGGCCCCCTCATGACACCCGTACATTTCAGCTTTAGCTCAGCATTTATTTTAGGTTTAATAGGACTAGCATTCCACCGAACCCATCTACTCTCCGCACTCCTATGCTTAGAAGGAATAATATTATCCCTATTTATTGCACTGGCCTTATGAGCACTACAATTCGAGTCTACGGGATTCTCAACAGCCCCTATACTGCTCTTAGCCTTCTCTGCTTGTGAAGCAAGCACCGGTCTAGCACTACTAGTTGCCACCGCCCGCACCCACGGCACTGACCGCCTACAAAACCTTAATCTTCTACAATGCTAAAAGTATTAATCCCCACTATTATGCTGTTCCCAACAATTTGACTTACTTCCCCTAAATGGCTGTGGACGACCACAACCGCGCATAGCCTTCTGATCGCCCTCATCAGTCTAACATGACTAAAGTGAACATCCGAGACCGGATGGGCCTCCTCCAACATATTCCTGGCCACGGACCCATTGTCAACCCCTCTCTTGGTATTAACGTGCTGGTTACTCCCACTTATAATCCTAGCCAGCCAAAATCACATCAACCCCGAACCAATTAGCCGACAACGCTCATATATTATACTACTTGCCTCATTACAAACTTTCTTAATCATAGCCTTCGGCGCCACAGAAATCATTATATTTTATATTATGTTCGAAGCCACCCTTATCCCAACCCTTATTATTATTACCCGGTGAGGAAATCAAACCGAACGACTTAATGCGGGGACCTACTTCCTGTTCTATACGCTGGCGGGGTCCCTCCCGCTTCTAGTTGCCCTACTTCTCCTTCAACAATCTACTGGGACACTGTCAATATTAGTGCTACAATACTCACAACCCCTACAACTCAACTCCTGAGGCCATATAATTTGATGAGCCGGCTGCCTAATCGCATTTTTAGTAAAAATACCGCTATATGGTGTTCATCTATGACTACCAAAGGCACACGTGGAAGCCCCCGTAGCAGGATCTATGGTACTAGCGGCAGTTCTGCTAAAACTTGGGGGGTATGGGATAATACGCATAATAGTAATGCTAGACCCCTTATCAAAAGAACTAGCCTACCCGTTCATCATCTTAGCCCTCTGAGGCATTGTTATAACCGGATCAATCTGCCTTCGGCAAACAGACCTGAAATCATTAATTGCCTACTCATCTGTGAGTCATATAGGACTGGTGGCAGGGGGAATCCTAATCCAAACCCCATGAGGATTCTCAGGAGCTATCATTTTGATAATTGCCCACGGGCTAGTATCCTCAGCATTGTTCTGCCTAGCCAACACAGCATATGAACGAACTCATAGCCGAACAATAATCCTTGCCCGAGGACTACAAGTGATTTTTCCACTAACCGCAGTATGATGATTCATCGCCAACCTGGCTAACCTCGCACTCCCACCACTACCTAACCTAATAGGAGAACTCATGATCATCACAACACTATTCAACTGGTCCCCATGAACAATTCTGCTTACCGGGCTGGGAACATTGATTACGGCTGGCTATTCCTTGTATATATTCCTTATATCGCAACGAGGCCCAACACCAAACCATATCACGGGACTTCAACCATTCCACACCCGAGAACACCTGCTAATGACCCTACACCTAATTCCCGTCCTCCTCCTAATGACAAAACCAGAACTCATATGAGGGTGGTGCTATTGTAAGTATAGTTTAATTAAGATATTAGATTGTGATTCTAAAGATAGGGGCTAAAACCCCCTTACTCACCAAGGAGGAACTGAAATAGTAAGCACTGCTAATCCTTACGCCCCGAGGTTAAAATCCACGGCTTCCTTGCGCTTTCAAAGGATAACAGTTCATCCGTTGGTCTTAGGAACCAAAAACTCTTGGTGCAAATCCAAGTGGAAGCTAAAATGACACTAATTATACACTCATCACTCCTCCTGATCTTCTTCATCTTAGCTTATCCGCTACTCACCACACTAAACCCCAATCAACAAGAATCCAACATAGCAGAAACGACTAAGACTGCCGTTAGCTCCGCATTCTTTATCAGCCTTTTACCACTTATGATCTTCCTTAATCTGAAAACAGAGGGCATCATTACAAATTGACAATGAATAAATACCCAAACATTTGACGTAAATATCAGCTTCAAATTCGACCATTATTCCCTAATCTTCGTCCCCATTGCCCTATATGTTACCTGATCAATTCTAGAATTTGCACTATGATATATACACTCCGACCCCAACATTGACCGATTCTTTAAATACCTGCTCACATTCTTAGTAGCTATAATTATTTTAGTTACAGCTAATAATATATTTCAATTATTTATCGGCTGAGAAGGGGTAGGAATCATATCCTTTCTGCTCATTGGGTGGTGACACGGGCGAGCAGACGCCAACACGGCGGCCCTTCAGGCCGTCATCTATAATCGGGTGGGGGATATTGGGCTAATTATAACCATGGCCTGGCTCGCAATAAACCTCAACTCCTGGGAGATTCAACAAGTTTTTACCCTATCAAAAAACTTCGACATAACACTCCCCCTTATAGGACTTGCCTTAGCGGCAACGGGAAAATCAGCCCAATTTGGCCTACACCCCTGACTCCCGTCCGCCATAGAGGGCCCCACGCCAGTATCCGCCCTACTCCACTCAAGCACTATGGTCGTAGCAGGAATCTTCCTACTAATTCGCCTTCACCCCCTCATGGAAAACAACCAACTAGTCCTAACAACCTGTCTTTGCCTTGGAGCACTAACCTCATTATTTACAGCCACTTGCGCCTTAACCCAAAATGATATTAAAAAAATTGTAGCTTTCTCAACATCAAGTCAATTAGGCTTAATGATAGTTACGATTGGACTAAACCAACCACAACTAGCATTTCTCCATATCTGCACCCACGCCTTTTTCAAAGCCATACTATTCCTATGCTCGGGATCAATCATCCACAGCCTAAACGACGAGCAAGACATCCGAAAGATGGGAGGCCTATTTAACATCATGCCCGCCACCTCAACCTACTTCACAATTGGCAGCCTAGCCCTAACGGGAACCCCATTCCTGGCAGGGTTTTTCTCAAAAGACGCAATTATTGAAGCCCTAAACACCTCTTATCTAAACGCCTGAGCCCTGACCCTAACACTAATCGCCACATCATTCACCGCAGTATATAGTTTCCGACTAGTATACTTTGTGGTCATAGGAACCCCACGATTCCTACCCCTGCCCCCAATTAATGAAAATAATCCACTAGTAATTAATTCCATCAAACGGCTTGCCTGAGGAAGCATCGTCGCGGGACTTATCATCACACAAAACTTTCTACCAATAAAAACACCAATTATGACAATGCCAACTACCCTAAAAATAGCAGCCCTCCTGGTAACGATTGTAGGCCTACTAGTAGCCATGGAACTAGCCAACATAACAAGCAAGCAAGTAAAAATTACCCCTATAATCCCCACACATCACTTCTCAAATATGCTCGGGTTCTTCCCTGCAATTATCCACCGACTCCTTCCAAAACTCAAACTCACCCTAGGACAATCAGCCGCCACCCAGCTCGACAAAACATGGCTCGAAGCCCTTGGACCAAAAGGCCTAGCACTTACACAAATGACCATGGCAAAAGTCACAAACGATATCTCACGAGGAATAATCAAAACATACTTAACCATCTTCCTCCTCACTCTCGTATTAGCGATTATTCCTGCCCTCCTTTAAACTGCACGAAGAGTCCCACGACTTAAACCACGGGTGAGCTCTAGCACAACAAGTAGAGTTAAAAGCAGCACCCAGGCACAAATAACCAGCATGGCCCCACCAGATGAGTACATTACAGCCACACCACTAATATCACCACGTAGGGCAGAAAACTCCTTTAACCCGTCTACAACTACCCATGAACCTTCATACCAACCCCCTCAAAACACCCCCGCCGCTAGACCAACCCCTAATAGATAAACTAAAACATAACCTAACACAGACCGATTACCCCAAGCTTCCGGGAAAGGCTCAGCAGCCAAAGCTGCCGAATAGGCAAAAACTACAAGCATTCCCCCCAGGTAAATTAAGAAAAGAACCAATGATAAAAAAGAACCCCCATGGCCAACCAAAACTCCACACCCAACCCCAGCCGCGACCACTAAACCAAGTGCAGCGAAATAAGGCGTGGGATTAGAAGCAACAGCAACTAAGCCCACAACCAAAGCTATTAATAACAGAAACATGAAATAGGTCATAATTCTTGCTCAGACTTTAACCGAGACCAATGACTTGAAGAACCACCGTTGTTATTCAACTACAAGAACCATTATGGCAAGCCTACGAAAAACACACCCCCTCATCAAAATTGCTAACGACGCACTAGTTGACCTACCAGCACCATCCAACATTTCAGTGTGGTGAAACTTTGGATCCCTTCTGGGATTATGCTTAGCTACCCAAATCCTAACCGGCCTATTCCTGGCCATGCACTACACCTCGGATATTTCCACCGCATTCTCATCAGTCGTCCACATCTGCCGGGACGTAAATTACGGATGACTAATCCGTAATATCCACGCTAACGGAGCATCATTCTTCTTTATTTGCATTTACATGCACATTGCCCGAGGCCTATACTATGGATCTTACCTTTATAAAGAAACCTGAAACATTGGCGTAGTTCTTCTGTTACTAGTCATAATAACAGCCTTTGTCGGCTACGTCCTCCCATGGGGTCAAATATCTTTCTGAGGCGCCACAGTAATCACAAACCTCCTATCCGCCGTACCATATATGGGCGACATACTAGTTCAATGAATTTGAGGCGGATTCTCGGTAGATAATGCCACATTAACGCGATTCTTTGCATTTCACTTCCTGCTACCATTTGTCATTGCCGCCGCAACCATCTTGCATCTCCTATTTCTTCACGAAACAGGATCAAACAACCCAATCGGGTTAAACTCAGACGCAGACAAAATCTCTTTTCACCCATACTTCACGTACAAGGACTTACTTGGGTTCGTAGTCATACTTCTAGCTCTTACACTACTAGCATTATTTTCCCCCAATCTGCTAGGGGACCCAGAAAATTTCACCCCCGCTAACCCCCTAGTCACCCCACCACATATTAAACCAGAATGATACTTCCTGTTTGCCTACGCCATCCTACGGTCAATCCCTAACAAACTTGGAGGTGTCCTTGCACTACTATTTTCTATTCTAGTACTAATGGTGGTACCACTACTACACACCTCAAAGCAACGAGGACTAACATTCCGCCCGATCACTCAATTCCTATTCTGAACTCTGGTTGCAGACATAGTTATCCTAACGTGAATTGGAGGAATGCCAGTAGAACACCCCTTCATCATCATCGGACAAGTTGCATCCGTACTATATTTTGCACTATTCCTTGTCTTCATTCCACTAGCAGGGTGGTTAGAAAATAAAGCACTAGAATGAGCTTGCCCTAGTAGCTTAGCATAAAAGCATCGGTCTTGTAATCCGAAGATCGGAGGTTAAATTCCTCCCTAGCGCCCAGAAAAGAGAGATTTCAACTCTCACCACTGGCTCCCAAAGCCAGAATTCTAAACTAAACTATTTTCTGAGGTAACCACCCCTTATGGTTTAGTACATAATATGCATAATATTACATTAATGTATTAGTACATATATGTATTATCACCATATTATTATCTTAACCATAAAGCAGGTACTAAATATTAAGGTATGCATAAGCATAGAATTAAGATTCACAAATAATATTATTTTAAATTAAGTAATAGATTATTCCCCAAAAAATTGACCTCAAACTTTCCCCTGAAGTAAACAACTAAGATTTCATTGTAAATATCGGTGTAGTAAGAAACCACCAACTAATTTATATAATGGTACATCATGCATGATAGAATCAGGGACAATCAGTGTGGGGGTTGCACATTGTGAACTATTACTGGCATCTGGTTCCTATTTCAGGAACATATAATTGTAGTATTCCACCCTAAGATAATTATACTGGCATCTGATTAATGGTGTAGTACATATGTTTCATTACCCCACATGCCTAGCGTTCTTTTATATGCATAACGTATTTTTTTCCTTTTTCATTTCATTTGGCATCTCAGAGTGCAGGCTCAAATGTTATTTAAGGTTGAACATTTTCCTTGTATGTGATAATAAGTATTAATTATCGTATGACATAATTTAAGAACCACATACTTTTAAGTCAAGTACATAACATGTTCATCTCTTGTTCAACTTATCCTTACATAGTGCCCCCTTTTTGGTTTTTGCGCGACAAACCCCCCTACCCCCCTACGCTCAGAGAATCCTGTTTATCCTTGTCAAACCCCTAAACCAAGGAAGGGTCAAGAACGCAGGAGCCAACAAGTTGAGATATAAATTGGCATCCATATTATATATATATATATATATATATATGTGCACATCTTTATTTTTTGCATTTACCAATTGGCCTAAAAACCCCTATTAAAAATTTATGAAAAGTAACTCGGCACTAAATATACTAATATAAAAACCA